GGGAAGTGACTTGGACAAAAAGAGAAGTGACTTGGACAAAAAGAAACAAAGTGACTTAGACAAATCTTGTTTGTCGATAGCCTCGGACCAATCAATCGAATATTGATTAATACGGAATCGATCGAACACTACTTGAAAACGCTTCTTCTGTTCAGAAACGAAATCTTCCAAATGTTCCTGGAAATTCTTGCTCCCATTGGACCATTTGTATCTATATGCATCAGGATCCCGATTCATGGATCTCTCGGTTCGAGAAATAAGAGGATCAAACCATTTCTTCTGACTCTTTTTCAAATTCGATAAATGTTGGTTGATCGTATATTTCATTACAGTTATATGATTCAGAGTATCATTTCCTATTTGATCCCTTTGAATTCCATATTCGAAGTTGCGATCGGATCTATTCATTAAAAAGAATCGATTCGATACATTTCTTATGTACCCGTAGGTGCTATATTGGATTTGAATCAGATTTCGGATCAATCTATATTGATTGACTGCCTCCATTATGTTGTTGCTAGCAAATACCGCTGTTTTTAGTTTTGGATCTTCCAAATCATTCCCGCAGTGGATCCGGACCGATTTTTTTCTGATCCTTCGATAAAAAGATTCATTCTCTTCATAAAAAAGAGGAGGTAGAACCAATAAAGATTTATTTTTCGATTCATCTCTGGAGTTGAATACCTCATTCAAGAATTTTTTTTGATCCAACCCGTAGGAATCAATAGAAAAGGCAAATCCCCTATGATACACCAGATCCGGCTCGGTTATTGATAGAGTGAATAGATCTGCCATTTCTTGAAATCTCTCTTCTGATTCAAAATCGTGGTGTAACGTGTATCCCCCTTTGTTCCGGTCATGGAATAGATGAAATAAATCAAAAAATGGATTCTTGTTCAAGAATGAAATCTTATTGGAACTGTCCATATCCGATTCATCCTTCGGAACCATATCACATCCCGGATCTGATGAAATAGGATGAATTGAGACGGTTTTTTGTAAATACGTAATTATCTTGAATATATCAACCATTTCTTTATTTTCCGATCGCCTGGAAGGGACAAAAGAAACATCTTGTTTTTTCTTCCAAAATCTCTGATCTCTAGTGGACCTCTCAGTAGGATTCGAACCCAGATGAAGTTCTGACCATCTGTCAGAGAAAAAAGAACGAATTGATCTTGTAGGATTCCCAAGAAATTCTTCGATTTCTTCCGGAAGCAGATGATTATTCATCTGCTTCTCACGTTCCGTGAATAGCCGGGACATTGAGGAAGATCCAAAAAGGCATTTCGGGAATCGATCTGATTCTATCTCTGTTCGTTCCGTTTGAAGAAAAGAAGGATCCCAAAGAATCGATCTTTCTTTTAGTTGCTGAATCTCTGTTTGATCGATCAATGTGTGATATTCTGAATCCTCATTTCTAATGGAATCGAAATGATCTATGGATTGATCAGAAGATCCTTTCAATTGGCTAGAATCCGTTACTTGAACGAAAATAGATCTTGTGGAATCATATTGAATATTTGACAATACATTCCGTACCTTGCTAAAAAACCGATCCTTGTTTCCCAACCACACATTGTCTAACCAAATCAAATTCTCTCTCGATACGTTCCTCAAAAAATCCAATTCGTGCTGATTCTTCCCCCAACTAACGAAGAGATCTTGGCGGAATTGCCACATATGAAATTGAGCACAATTTTGCAAAGAAATACCCCACTTGTTTCTCGAGAAGAGATGGGAAACATGCTCAATATCATTTGATTGAATAGTTGCCTCAGCTCCTTGCTGTTTGAAGAAACCCTTCCCTTCAATTGGTCTTTTTTCACGAAAAGCAGGCATGAGATAACAAATCAAGTCTTTCCCTAAGATTTCGAATAGCTGCCCCGAATTCAAGTTGATTATGTTTCGCTTCTTCCTCGGAGAAAGACGATCAAACAATTCCCAATCATGGTCCTTGCGGATCGGATCATCCATATAGGATAAAAAAAGAAACTCCAGATATTTGCTATCTTTCTCTTTGAATGAGATCTCAATTCCAGCTACGGTTTCATTAGATATCTTACAACTAAAATCCCTCTTTTTTCCGATCCGGTTCCTCCACCATCGCGAACTCCGCATGATACACTTTTTATTTATTGGGAGAACCCAAGTAATCTCTTGCGGATCCATGAAACAACTCTCAGAAATCTTTTTCCCTTTTGGAAGATACAGGAGCGAAACAATCAACCTATTGATATTGGAAGACCAAAAAGATTCTTCCAATGTCTCATTTCTGGGTCCAATGGAATTCATAGGTATAGGAGGAAGCCCCATCAAATAGAGATTTTTTCTTTCGACCATCTTTCGATTGTTAATACGAGATATAAGGACCGCTACTACAAGCAGTACTACACCTTTGATCGTGAAATATCGATTGCTTGTTGAACCCTGTGAATCACGTGAAAGTAGGATACTCCAAATTCGGGGGTCAAAGAGTTTCATAAAACGTTCTTGGTGG